GGAGGAAGATGCGACGATTTTTTCCAGGAAATCCCCAACGAAAAATACACACTATTCCTTCTTTTCGATCGAATCGATCATAACCACTACCTACATTCCACGAAATTGTGCACCACAAATAGGAGCTAATAAAAAGACCGGCGATCCCATAGAAAGACATCACGATCCCTTGTGGAAAAAAAAGAATTTGCTGAGACGGAAATAAAGATATCAAATTTCTACCAAGATAACTAGAAGTTCCAACCAATAAGAATCCTAATGAACCTAAAAAAAGGATAATGGCCCACCAGAAATTACTTGCTTTTCGAGACCCCATTATAGGTTCTATCCATATATGTTCTGATCGCCAACTCATACTTGATCCAGTTGTATTTTATTGAAATTGAGAAAAGACTCCAAATGAATTTGACTTTACTCTTTTTGTTTCCGAAGTAACTCTCATCAACTAGCACTAGTTTGATGTGAACCTTTAGGAGTCATTCATCAAATTGGTTAGATTTAAAATCTAAAATAATAACAGACCTTTCATATGATCCTACTATAGATATCGACATACATATAGATACGCTGACTTTACATTTCAGCCATCCGGCGATCCTGATCTATTTGAAAATAGCTAAAAGTCATTTACCCATATAGCATTTTCTGCAGGCATAAGAGCTTTTCTTTTATGTTCGGTTTTATGTTCGGTGGAAGCCACATGTTATATCATATTCCACGAAATAGATATCTGTGTTATGATACAAGTCTAAGTTTGAAAAAAAAATGGATGAGATTGGATCCCATCGGATCTACACAATCTTGTTTTTTTGAACATGAAGAAATAAAGAAGCCATTGCAATTGCCGGAAATACTAGGCCTATTAAAGGCACAAAAATAGAGGGAAGGTTGAGAGTTATCATAGAATGGGTACCTCGATTTACTATTTTATTTTTACCTGTTTTTATTATTTAAAATGATAAAGATATCTTATAATAATTATAATTAAGAATTGGAATTCTTATTAATTCGTAGATATGGTAGAGAATTACTATCTATAGATAATGCTATAGATAATGAAAATCGAATTCAAAATGAAATTAGTATATATAAGTATATAGTGAGTATATATAATATATCTCTAACTTAGTATATATACTAAGCACAAGGAATGTCGAACTAAATAAATGGACCTATTCATGGTTTTTCTACATGAAAGATATGTATGATAATCGACTTTCATATTATTCTTCTTTTCTTCGTCTTTTGTTCTTGTCTTCTAATTTAATAAAGAAAAAGTTTCTTACAAATTATCGAAAGATTCGTTAGAATCCAATCCAACCGGGATTTCTAGTCAAAATGGGATTCTCGGAAGATATAGAAAGATGTAAAACTCTATTCTATATTTTCATTATATATACATATGTAAGACGGGAATAGGAAATTCGTTTTATTCGCCTAATTTCATGAAAAGAAGAATTCACTCTTTTATTTTGTTGATAGAGGGTTGTTGATTAGTAATCAACAATATAGGTAAAAAAAAAGAGTTATCCGAAACTTTTGATTCTTTCTACAAGTAGATCTTATGTCACCAAATAAAACTCAATTCTTTTTATTTTTACTTGGATTCCTATAAACTAACTACTTGTTTGCTACAAATAAAATAATTGAACTTAATGTTCTACTTGATTGAATTTTGATTCAAAGGAAAGAAAGCGTGGAGCTGAAATAATTCACTTAGAACGCTTTTTAAAAGATTACGTGGTACGATTAGATCGAATAAGCCCTTCTGGAATAAATATTCAGCCGCTTGTGAACCTTCAGGTACTGTTTTATTTAATGTTTGTTCAATTACTCTTTTACCTGCAAATGCAATGTAGGCATTGGGTTCAGCAATAATGATATCCCCCAACATACCAAAACTCGCTGTCACCCCACCAGTAGTAGGAGATGTAAGGATTGATACATAGAATAACTTTTTATTTGATTGATAATCATATAAAGCAGAAGAGATTTTAGCCATTTGCATCAAGCTCAAACTTCCTTCTTGCATGCGTGCCCCCCCGGAAGCACACACTATAATAAGAGGTAGAAATTTCTTAGTAGCGTACTCAATCAAACGTGTGATTTTCTCCCCGACTACGGATCCCATACTACCCCCCATAAACTGAAAATCCATAACCCCAAGTGCTACGGGAATACCGTTTAGTTGACCTATGCCTGTTTGAACAGCCTCAGTTAATCCTGTCTTTCTTTGATAAGAATCAATACGATCCTTATAAGGCTCCTCCTCCGAATGAAATTCAATGGGATCCAGAGAGACCATGTCTTCATCCATAGGATCCCAAGTACCTGGATCAATCGAAAGTTCGATTCTATCTGAACTACTCATTTTCAAATGATATCCACATTGTTCACAAATATTCATTTTTGATTTAAAAAATTTTTTATAATTTAATCCATAACAATTTTCGCATTGAACCCACAAATGCCTGTATTTTTGAGTTACATCGAGATCATT